GAACATAGTATAATGGCGGTCGGGCAAGTATGCCCCCATCGTCTAGTGGTTCAGGACATCTCTCTTTCAAGGAGGCAGCGGGGATTCGACTTCCCCTGGGGGTAGGGTTAGGGTACTAGGAAAGCAAGTTGATCGTGGATTATCAATAAGGACTTAAATTGATTTTTCCTGGGTCGATGCCCGAGCGGTTAATGGGGACGGACTGTAAATTCGTTGGCAATATGTCTACGCTGGTTCAAATCCAGCTCGGCCCAATAATTTGCCGATCCACCATGAAATGATGTAACCATTTATTGTTTTCCGGAAATGCCCAATGAGCTTTGATACACAAGAATCAAAATCTGCTACATCCCTACCACTATTTATTTTATTACGTTTTTTTTCCACAAATTCAGATCTTGCTAATGGTCTAGATTCATATCAAGATCTGTAAGTATAAAGTCTAAATAAAAAGATACTCTTTTCTTTTTTTATTTTCATTGATTTATTGAAAGATTGATTTTGAATCGATTTGGAAATAACAAACAGATTACTAGTAATACGTGTGGATCTCGCTAAAGTGCATATCCATATCAATATATTAGTCCCGCCTCTCCCAGTTAGAACAAGACAATTCGAATCTAAAATCAAAATAGAAAAAGTTTGAATGAAATTGTAAGAATATGCATGCTGTGCACTTTTTTCCTGGGATTGTAGTTCAATTGGTCAGAGCACCGCCCTGTCAAGGCGGAAGCTTCGGGTTCGAGCCCCGTCAGTCCCGATGGATAGAAATCCAATAAAAAAATACATCAATTCATTTCCTCTGTGAAAGGGAGTCAAAATAACAAAAAAATCTCATTACTAACAGGGATCTCTCTTTTTTTCTTTTTTTCGTTTCCCATTTCTCATCAAACCAATAGGGTAATTTCCATTTCTTCAACTAATACTGATTGATGGAAAAGAAACATATGTGGATTGATGGAAAAGAAACATATGTGGATTAGCACAATTATTAGTAGCGTCGTATTCAGGATTCCAAGAGAAGGAGATACCGTACTACTAGACCTGGCTTTTTCGATTACTCCCGATCTGTGTATAGAGTACTATAGAATATGTTTCCAGTGAACACACACAAATGGAATTTGCATGATAGAAAAAAAAAGGAGTTACTTTGATTTTGATAGAACACTTTAGGATTCAAAGTTTATCCTTTTCTGGCTCCGATTTTTTATAACCTCAAGTACTAAGTACCAATTTTCCTAATTATTTGCATTTTAAACAATCTATCTCATTCCAATTTCACACTGAACTTTTGATATATGTTTATCCTATTCCTAATCGAAGGATGAGAATATAGTAAAGTCATTTTTGATTGGATCAGAAATCCATTTTTGAATTTGGTATGGATAAAAGATCTTCCTATGTTATACTATTCAATTCTTGACGATGAATCGATTTGATAGTTCAGATATTGTTATTCATGATATTGATCCGATTCGATATCATCGAGATGTAATTTATCCCATTGAATTTACCGACGAAAGATTTATCATCTCTATGGGATTAAATCCCGAGTTATTGCGAATTAAAGAGAAATCTAACGATGATATTATGGAAGTAAATATTCTCGCATTTATTGCTACTGCACTGTTCATTCTAGTTCCTACTGCCTTTTTACTTATAATTTACGTAAAAACGGTAAGTCAAAGTGATTAATTTGACTTAAACTTGACTTCTTAGTTCTTATCAATGCAATTGGAAGAAAAAACGAAAAAAGGATTTCCATTTCGCGTTTTACTCTTAAATAAAATGATCGGACTTGAATCAGCAGTATTCTATGAAATCTGATAGTATAGTATGGTAGAAAGAAATCAAATCTATTTCTTTCTACCATACTATCTATTATTGTAGTGTATAAAGTTTGACTCTATAAAGATCGAGGTTTAATATGAATCGATTTACAATATATATCTATCTTCATATATATAGAATATCAATCACATATATGTAATGCACATAGCGTCCCATTTTTTTTGTTTCATCTATTTGATTTGGATTGGTTCCAATTAATCTGAAATAATCAAAAGGCAACTTTTTTTCGTCCGATTCGAATTTCTAGATTTCTGATTATTTTCAAGACCAATCCCGGTATCATATTCAAAAAAAAAATTAAATAATATTTTTAGCCTTCCGAAGAAGTAATTGATTAAATTAAATAGTTAACAGATGATCCAGGGGTTCTATGGGAAACTTTTTCCTATTTTCAAAATCAAATAAAAATAAAATATTAGTAAAACCCAACCGATTTTTAACGTTTGAACTATGATATGAAATGAAAACATAAATCCAATTTTGAAACTCAAATCAAAATAAAAAAAAAAAACCAAAGAATAAAACAAGCGATAAGCACGTAATATGTGACTCGCCTAAGGCAACGGCAATTATTAGGTGTAGTATCTCCTTAGACAACTACTATGTCTATTTTGTTTCCTATAGAAAGTGGATATCCGCGCTTAATAACTAATAAAAAAACTGATTTCTTTTCTCTTTGAAAAAGTGAAAAAAGGGAGGATAAAAAATAAATAAAAAAGGGTTCCGCGGTTCCTCATTGTCCATATATAACTTTGGTAAGAGCCAGTTCATCGAAATTTTAGAAAGAATAAAGAATTTGGTTGGAATAAGTTTCCGATTATTTGTATTACCTTGACTTTCAAAATACGAACATCGGAAAAAGTAAAATATGTGTTTAATTGAAAGAGTATTTTCTATTTCTATATTATCCATATCTATATTATCCATAGAATACATTATTCCATTTGAATACACTATAATTCCGAAATGCAGATATTTTTGAATTCCAGTTAGAAATTGAATTAATGAATTAAATAGAAAAATAAAATTTCAGAACCCATCTATAAAACAATGGATACAGTTTGATTTTTGTTTTTTCCCTCAACTCAATTAGTAGTATTTTTAGAGTCCACTTCGTCCCCATACTACGAGGGAAAGGGAAAATGTAAAGACTACCATTAAAGCAGCCCAAGCGAGACTTACTATATCCATGTAAATTATGTCTCCTATTTCTATCAATATGAAGGAATTATTTCATTTTTGTTATTGTTCACTAATAATATAATAAATAATCACTAATAATATAATAAATAATAGTAATAGTGGAATCACTGGCACAGAGTCAAAAAGGGATTCTGACCTAACATCATTGACGAAAGAATCCAATAAAAATAAATCGAATTATAACATCTAACAAGTTCTTATATGATTTCTAGTATAATCAGAAAACATTAAGTACAAACAAAATATCCGGAGAAAACCTTGGAAGTATTAAGGGAATGAATGTTACTAACAGGTAGGAATAATAAGACCTATGTTTTTATTTTTATTTTGTTGCCCTCGCTTTCATTAAGTAAAAAATATATATAAGATAGATCACTTCGTATATTCTTATTTACATTTAAGCTAATCCTTACCGTCTCCCGATTGTCTCTGTAAAACAATCAGACGACAGCCGAATAAATTCTTTCACTAAGGGTTGCCGAAAAGAAAGAATTCTTTTTTCTTTTTAATTAAATAATTATAATTCAATTTAAATTTCGAAAATATTATTAAAAATTTTAAAAGAAAAAAGAATATGAATTTTTAAGAAAATTTTCTAAAATATTTCTATTTCATTTTTCAATTTATTAGAATAGTTAATATTAGAATAGTTAATATTGAATTATAATATTTTGAATAAAATGGAATATGAATATAATATTATTTATTTGATATATTTAATTCATTTTAATTAATATTTTTTTAATATATTTATTAATTAATATTTTTTTAATATATTTAATTTTTTTAATATATTAAATTAATATATTGTAATTAATCTATTTTATTTACTATATTTATATATAATTATTTATATATAATTATATTTATAATTTCTATATATTAGTATATATATTAGTATTATATATATTGTATTATATATATATTGTATTATTGTATTAGAATTTCTAATTTTTTAGAATTATACTATTTTGAATTTCCAAAATGGAATATATTCATTTTGAATATTTATATTCAAAATTAGAAATCGATTTTTATATTTTATTTAGAATTTTAAATAGAAAACGAAATAATAAAAAAGAAACCCAATTAGCTATTCAATCTAACTAATATTGAATAAATGCCGGAGTGCTCATATACTTTCAGGAGTCTGTATACAAAGTTTTTTTTACCCTTCCCCAACTAAAAAAAATGGAATTTGATTCTCTGTCCGATCTATATCTATCCAATCTAATTCAAGACCTAGTCAGGAGACAGACACTCCATTAGTAGTGGAGTGGAAGGACTATCATATCAAGATTTACCGATTCCTTTTCACTACTAGAATCTTTCTTGAATTCTTGAATCCAAGACGTAAGGATTTATAGAATTTTAAAGAATAAAACCTGCGGATGCTTAGAATTTAGAATCAAGGAAGTCTCAAGAGTCCCTTCCCCCGCTTGCTTCTGCTGGAAAAAAGATTGTCAAGTTTTATATCAACAAAACGGAATAAGCTATTTTGTCGATCAGGCGACACCCGGATTTGAACTGGGGAAAAAGGATTTGCAGTCCCCCGCCTTACCGCTCGGCCATGCCGCCAAAATGATACAAAAAAAATATATGAGAATATCGCCAAAAAAAAAAAGGGTTCTAACCTTCTTTTTTTTATTTGTTTGTATCTTCTATTCTGTTTTCCTTAATCCCATTCTTAAAAGAGACCCTTCCCCCCCTTTTTCTATTGAAAAAAAAAACAAACGTGCATTTTTAGTCAAAAAGATAAAATTCAGGACAAATCGGAACCATTAACTATTTAATTCATGAATGATTCTTCAATTTAAATTAAAAAAAAAATGGTTTTTTCCTAATGAGATAAGAAAATCCAAATTGAGACATAACTAATCAGTATTTCCTTTTCAAGAAAAAGAATATCATTTCAATTATAACAGCAATTATCAGTATATGTAAAC